TCCAATATTCAGCGGCTTGAGCGAACCAAGCCTCCGCCATTTCAGAATCTCCTTGTTGAATGGCCTGTTCTCCACGGTCGGAATAGGCGGGTCAATTCCCTCCCTGAGAACCGTACTTGAGAGTTTCCTACCTCATACGGCTCGACAACCAACTCTTTTGTTTTGGTGTACCAATTTTTGAACTTTAACCTACTTTAACTTTATATCTAATTGAATGTCTAATTCAATGAGATTTCTTATAGATATTCGGTTTTTCTTGGATTAAACAAAAGAGATTAATTACATGAGTTTAAAACTTTAATTTTGATTTAATTAATATATTTTGAATTACTATATTAATTAATATAATAAGTTTTATCTTTTCTCCTACCTTCAGAAAAAAAAAGGCATGTCCACTGTTATTAGATATTATAATTTTCTGAAAGGTAACTATCCCGCTTTCATATAAAAATTTATATAGAATCTTTGAAAAAGACTTTTTTTCATACTTCATAAAAAATAAAAAGACTTACTGTCTTTAGGATCTGATGCTACACCGCTGCTCAATACCTTAGGGGATTCACTCTATTACATAAGTAGATTCCTAAGATTTATCTCATATTATGATATAAATAAACAGCTCTTGTTGTTTCGGTACAAAACCTTTCCAATTGATCTTTACGGTGCTTCCTCTATCAATTAAATCTTTTTTATCCATAGAAAGAAAGTATTTAGGCATATCTAGTCTTCACTTCATATTTCGACCTATGAAGTTTATTTATTTGCTACAGCTGATAAAAAATCGTTTTGGACGATGCTTATGTAGAAAGCCCTTGTTTGTGTTTCTAGTATTTCATTGACTAGCTGTTCGTTCTTTTTTTCTATAGTGGAGATAGTCGCACGTAATGACAGATCACAGCCATATTATTAAAAGCTTGTGGTAAAAAGGGGTTTCGTTCTAATGCCCGAAAATAATATTCTAAAGCTTTGGTATGTTCCCCATTACTTGTGTGGATAAGGCCTATATTATAGAGTATATAACTTCGATCATAGGGGTCAATTTCTAGTCGCATAGCTTCATAATAATTCTGTAATGCTTCCGCATAATTTCCTTCAGATTGAGCCGACATCCGTTACGGTCGTCATTCGCTTTAACGAATTCTCCGTTTCAGAACCGTATGTGAGATTTTCATCTCATACGGCTCCTCCTTTAGGTGCATAATGAAAATAATATATGTAAAAATTTGATGTCATTATGAACTAAGCGGGGCTAATGTTTTTACAAGAAATCCCTAGCCAACCTTCTTGCAAAAGAGCTTTTCTTACTACCAAGTGGGTTCATGCTAGATAAAAAAGGAAACTCTAAAAATTTCTTTGTTCTCAACGCCCCTAAATTTCCAGGAATTAGTCACTTCAACAGTCTTCGATGGTTATACGGGTATCCAAAGTACGAACGAGATGGATGTTTATTGTTCCAACCATTTTAATGAGTCCCAATCCCAAAAAAGAAGAAGAAAATCATTTTGAAGAAAGTTTTCGTGTTGTTGATTTCTCGGCGTAGTGCTTCTTCCCCTATGCCTCCTATTCGTATATTGTATTAGTGTAGTAGGATTCATCTGTAATACGGGAACCATAGGTAAAAACCTTTTGCTCAATACTAGAATTCACAATTGAAGCATCTAAGGCTGCATTAATCGTGGATACATGACAGAAGGGATTGCTTTTTTTATATTATAAACTTCACCTTCAAAAGCGTAGATTTTTTTCAATACTCGTTTTTCTTTCTATTCCAAATCGGCGAGAAATAAAAAAAATAATGATAATCAAATCGCACCATCTCTGTAATAAGTAAATGCCTCTTTTTCTCCGGAAGTTGTCGGAATGACTCGTAATAAGATATCGGCTACAATTGTAAAGGTTTTATCAATAAAATTTCCATTTATACGCGATCTTGGCATAGGTAGTAATCCATTCTATAACTCTTTTGATTTCCTTTACCTTTTCTTTTGTGAGAAAATTTTCTCACAAACAAAGGAATTGTATAGTACGAACTAACATAAAAGCGAACTCGTTAAAATAAAAAAACCTTCTATCTAATTCCAATTTTTTCCGGTCAAAAAAGGTATCTATTAACCATAATCTAAAAAACATTGATGAATAACTCGCTATTCACCCAGGTACTCAGTCATAATCCTGATGTCGGAGAGATGGCCGAGTGGTTGAAGGCGTAACATTGGAACTGTTATGTAGACTTTTGTTTACCGAGGGTTCGAATCCCTCTCTTTCCGTACTTTCAACTAATTCACCAATCTTACGTGATTGACCACAATGTATCAAATAAAATAAAAAAGAATAGATATAAAATCTACATTTCTTTGATATGGAAAATGCTGGGAAGAGCAAACAATGGATACAAACCTCCCTACCAATCTATGATACATGAATAGGAAAAAGATTCCCTGACAAAATCCCTTACCTTGTGCCTTTTTATTTTTAATAAAAAAAGAGGGCAAAGGGAAGTTGTCCGAACTCTTGTTTTTAGTTATTTTTTTTACTTAAGTTAGGTTTATTAAGTCTGTCGAGAGTAATATTCTACGACAAGCAATTCATTTATTTTCAAACCGACACATTTCCTATCTATTATTTGATTGACTAACCCTTCATATTGAAATGTGTGAAGAGTCAGATGGTTTGGCAATTCCTCGGGGGCAGATGAATCAAGAAGATTTTGAACCAAAGTTCTAGAGTTTTGTTCATCCTTCACTGTAATAATATCTCGGGGTTTGCAGCGATAACTTGGTATATCAACTATACGCCCATTAACTAAAATATGTCCATGGTTAACTAATTGGCGCGCTTGAGGAATAGTCAAAGCCATACCCAATCGAAAAAGGATGTTATCCAAACGCATTTCAAGTAATTGTAATAAAACTTGACCTGTTGACCCCTTGGCTTTTCCGGCGATACGAACATATTTAAGTAATTGGCGTTCTGTAAGACCATAATGAAAACGCAATTTTTGTTTTTCTTCTAAACGAATACGATATTGAGATTTTTTTCCGGAGCGTGATTGGTTTCTAAGATCGCTTCCTGCCCTAGGCCTTTTACTAGTTAGTCCCGGTAAAGCCCCCAGACGGCGTATTTTTTTAAAACGCGGCCCTCGGTAACGTGACATAAAGACTCCTTTTTTTATTGAAATTGTACAAAACTAAAAAAAATTAAAACTGAACTAAATGATAATGATAAATGACGTGAAATCCACTCCAATAAATTATTGGAATACAAAGAGTCAGAAGATATATTCTCTCAATATACAGATTTTTTTTATTGTATATACAATATATATAAATCAAATAAATCACAAAAATTTTCCGTTATTTTCTTGAGTTATTTTGCAAAAATCTAACCCTTTTACCCAAAATGTATTCCTATATGGAAGTTTATATGACATAATATAAATGGCGTGATAACTCTTGTAAAAAGGTGAAAGAAGTCTTTTCAATCTTCTTTGATTTTGAAAGTACATTAAAAATCATGTAAAAAAAAACGAAAAAAATATGGAAAAGCCGGCTATCGGAATCGAACCGATGACCATCGCATTACAAATGCGATGCTCTAACCTCTGAGCTAAGCGGGCTCAAATAAAATAGCGCGTGCATACAAATTCACTAAACTACTAGATCGTATCAATTAACTATTCTATTCATATTTTTCCTTATCTATTTAGAATTAATCATATTCTATATATTCTAGAACAGAATATAGCTCAAATAAATAGTGACTATCATTAAATAAATAAAACATAACCTTAATTAATAGAATATAGCAATATATCGACTTTATAATTTTGATTTCATTAGTTTATAAATAAGAAAATCTTAATTAGATCAGAAATCTTTTTTTTTTTTTTTAAGTTAAATGATATCTGATTTGAAATTATTGTTTTTTTGTTCTAACCTCATGCTATTATTATTATTTTATACTTTTTGTCTTTTTTTTTTTATTTTTTATTTCTAATATTATAGAATTATTAGAATTAATATTCGAAATGAATAGTCGAATAGAATTTTTTAGAATTATTAGAATTTCAAATCTACGAAGTAGATTTATAATCTTTTTCCATTGCACATTGTAGAATTCTAAGTTTCAATAATAATCATAAATTTCTTTTCATGGAAGTAAAAAAAAAAAGAATCGACCGTTCGACTATTTATTAAAATTTAAGACAAAGATGAGAAAAGGAAGAACGTATATATGTTATGTAATATATAACCATATTGAATTGCAAATACAAAAATAATAGAATCTTTGTTGATTAGACTAAATCAATATAGATGGGGCTAAAAAAAAAAGAAAGAAGATACCAAAGAAATAAGTATCTATATGTAATGAATTCCAAGATTTCGCATAAGAAAAAGTGGAAAGACATCATAATGAGATCCTAATCTCAAAGCAAAAAGGGGGATATGGCGGAATTGGTAGACGCTACGGACTTAATTGGATTGAGCCTTGGTATGGAAACCTACTAAGTGATAACTTTCAAATTCAGAGAAACCCTGGAATTAACAATGGGCAATCCTGAGCCAAATCCTGGTTTACGTGAACAAAGCAGAGTTTAAAAAAAGGGATAGGTGCAGAGACTCAATGGAAGCTGTTCTAACAAATGGAGTTCACTACCTTGTGTTGATCAAATGATTCACTTCATAGTCTGATAGATCCTTTGTGGAACTTATTAATCGGACGAGAATAAAGATAGAGTCCCATTCTACATGTCAATACTGACAACAATGAAATTTATAGTAAGATGAAAATCCGTTGACTTTTAAAATCGTGAGGGTTCAAGTCCCTCTATCCCCAACTCTACTCCCCCAAAAAGTCTATTTGACACCTTACCCTTTGTTTTTTAGTTATTCAAGAATTCATTATCTTTTTTCATTCATCCTACGCTTTTCCAAACTATAATTTATTTTCTTATTATATACAAGTCTTGTGGGATATATCATACACGTACAAATGAGAAA